AAAGAAAGAAATGGTTGATATATTCAAGATAATTACGTATTTACAAAATACCGTCTCAATTCATCCTTCGGAACCAGATCACATCCCGGATCTGGTTCCGAAGGATGAACCGGATATGGACAGTTCCAATAAGATTTCATTCTTGAACAAAAATCCATTTTTTGATTTCTTTCATCTATTCCATGACCGGAACAAAGGGGGATACACGTTACGCCACGATTTTTTTGAAAGATTCCCAGAAATGGCGGATCTATTCACTCTATCAATAACCGAGCCGGATCTGGTGTATCATAGGGGATTCGCCTTTTCTATTGATTCCTACGGGTTGGATAAACAAAAATTCTTGAATGAGGTATTCAACTCCAGAGATGAATTGAAAAAGAAATCTTTCTTGGTTCTACCTCCTCTTTTTTATGAGGAGAATGAATCTTTTTCTCGAAGGATCAGAAAAAAATCGGTCCGGATCTACTGCGGGAATGATTTGGAAGATCCCAAACTAAAAACAGTGGTATTTGCTAGCAACAACATAATGGAGGCAGTCAATCAATATAGATTGATCCGAAATCTGATTCAAATCCAATATAGCACCTATGGGTACATAAGAAATGTATCGAATCGATTGAATAGATCCGATCGTAACTTCGAATATGGAATTCAAAGGGATCAAATAGGAAATGATACTCTGAATCATATAACTATAATGAAATATACGATCAACCAACATTTATCGAATTTGAAAAAGAGTCAGAAGAAATGGTTTGATCCTCTTATTTCTCGAACTGAGAGATCCATGAATTGGGATCCTGATGCATATAGATACAAATGGTCCAATGGGAGCAAGAATTTCCAGGAACATTTCGTTTCTGAACAGAAGAATCCTTTTCAAGTAGTGTTCGATCGATTACGTATTAATCAATATTCGATTGATTGGTCCGAGGCTATCGACAAAGAAGATTTGTCTAAGTCACTTCGTTTCTTTTTGTCCAAGTCACTTCTCTTTTTGTCCAAGTCACTTCCCTTTTTCTTTGTGAGTATTGGGAATATCCCCATTCATAGGTCCGAGATCCACATCTATGAATTGAAAGGTCCGAATGATCAACTCTGCAATCAGTTGTTAGAATCAATAGGTGTTCAAATCGTTCATTTGAAGAAATTGAAACCCCTCTTATTGGATGATCATGATACTTCCCAAAGACCGAAATTCTTGATCAATGGAGGAACAATATTACCATTTTTGTTCAAAAAGATACCAAAGCGGATGATTGACTCATTCCATACTAGAAAAAATCGCAGGAAATTCTTTGATAACACGGATTCCTATTTCTCAATGATATCCCACGATCGAGACAATTGGCTGAATCCCGTGAAACCATTTCATAGAAGTTCATTGATATCTTCTTTTTCTAAAGCAAATCGACTTCGATTCTTGAATGATCCACCTCACTTCTGGTTCTATTGTAACAAAAGATTTCCCTTTGATGTGGAAAAGACCCGTATCAATAATTATGATCTTACATATGGAAAATTCCTCAATATCTTGTCCATTCGCAACAAAATCTTTTCTTTGTGCGTCGGTAAAAAAAAATATATTTTTTTGGAGAGAGAGACTATTTCACCAATCGAGTCACAGGTATCTGACATCTTCATACCTAACGATTTCCCACAAAGTGGTGATGAAACGTATAACTTGTACAAATCTTTCCATTTTCCAATTCGATCCGATCCACTCGTTCGTAGAGCTATTTACTCGATCGCAGACATTTGTGCAACACCTCTAACAGAGGAACAAATAGTCAATTTGGAAAGAACTTCTTGTCAGCCTCTTTCAGATATGAATCTATCTGATTCAGAAGGGAATAACTTGCATCAGTATCTCAGTTTAAATTCAAACATGGGTTTGATTCACACGCCATGTTCTGAGAAGTATTTACCATCCGGAAAGAGGAAAAAACGGAGTCTTTGTCTAAAGAAATGCGTTGAGAAAGGGCAGATGTATAGAACCTTTCAACTAGATAGTGCTTTTTCAAATCTCTCAAAATGGAATCTGTTCCAAACATATATGCCATGGTTTCTTACTTCGACAGGGTGCAAATATCTCAATTTCACCCTTTTAGATACTCTTTCAGACCCATTGCCGATACTAAGTAGCAGTCAAAAATTTGTATCCATTTTTCATGATATGATCCATGGATCAGATATATCACGGCCAATTCTTCAGAAGATTCTTCCACAATGGACTCTGATAAGTGAGATTTCGAGTCAATGTTTACAGAATATTCTTCTGTCCGAAGAAATGATTCATCGAAAGAATGAGTCACCCATTCCATTGATATGGGCACATCTGAGATCAACAAATGCTCGGGAGTTCCTCTATTCAATCTTTTTCCTTCTTCTTTTTGCTGGATATCTCGTTCGTATACATCTTCTCTTTGTTTCCCGAGCCTCTAGTGAGTTACAGACAGAGTTAGAAAAGATCAAATCTTTGATGATTCCATCATACATGATGGAATTTCGAAAACTTCTGGATAGGTATCCTACATCTGAACTGAATTCTTTCTGGTTAAATAATCTTTTTCTAGTTGTTCTGGAACAATTAGGAGATTCTCTGGAAGAAATACTGGGTTTTGCTTCTGTTGGCAACATGCTATTGGGTGGTGGTCCCGCTTATGGGGTCAAATCAATACGTTCTAAGAAGAAATATTGGAAGATCAATCTCATCGATCTTGTAAGTCTCATACCAAATCTCATCAATCGAATCATTTTTTCGAGAAATACGAGACATCTAAGTCGTACAAGTAAAGAGATCTATTCATTGATAAGAAAAAGAAAAAACGTGAACGGTGATTGGATTGATGAGAAAATAGAATTATGGATCGCGAATAGTGATTCGATTGATGATGAAGAAAGAGAATTCTTGGTTCAGTTCTCCACCTTAACGACAGAAAAAAGGATTGATCAAATTCTATTGAATCTGACTCATAGTGATCATTTATCAAAGAATGACTCTGGTTATCAAATGATTGAACAACCGGGATCAATTTCCTTACGATACTTAGTTGACATTCAGAAAAAGGATCTAATGAATTATGAGTTCAATAGATCCTGTTTAGCAGAAAGACGGATATTCCTTGCTCATTATCAGACAATCGCTTATTCACAAACCTCGTGCGGGGCTAATAGTTTTCATTCCCCATCTACTCATGGAAAACCCTTTTCGCTCCGCTTAGCCCTATCCCCTTCTAGAGGTATTTTAGTTATAGGTTCTATAGAAACTGGACGATCCTGTTTGGTCAAATACCTAGCGACAAACTCCTATGTTCCTTTCATTACGGTATTTCCGAACAAGTTCCTGGATGACAAGCCTAAAGGTTATCCTATTGATGATAGTGACGATATTGATATTGATGATATTGATATTGATGATAGTGAGGATGACCTTGATATTGATACGGAGCTGCTAACTATGACGAATGTGCTAACTATGTATATGACGCCAAAAAGAGACCTATTTGATATCACCCTTCAATTCGAATTAGCAAAAGCAATGTCTCCTTGCATAATATGGATTCCAAACATTCATGATCTGCATGTGAATGAGTCGAATTACTTATCCCTCGGTCTATTAGAGAACTATCTCTCCAGGGATTGTGAAAGATGTTCCACTGGAAAGATTCTTGTTATTGCTTCGACTCATATTCCCCAAAAAGTGGATCCCGCTCTAATAGCTCCGAATAAATTCAATACATGCATTAAGATACGAAGGCTTCTTCTTCCACAACAACGAAAGCACTTTTTCATTCTTTCATATACTAGGGGATTTCACTTGGAAAAGAGGATGTTCCATACTAACGGATTCGGGTCCATAACCATGGGTTCCAATGCGCGAGATCTTGTAGCACTTATCAACGAGGCCCTATCCATTAGTATTACACAGAAGAAATCCATTCTAGAAACTAATACAATTAGATTAGCTCTTCATAGAAAAACTTGGGATTTTCGATCCCAGATAAGATCGGTTCAGGATCATGGGATCCTTTTCTATCAGATAGGAAGGGCTGTTGCACAAAATGTACTTCTAAGTAATTGCCCCATAGATCCTATATCTATCTATATGAAAAATAAATCATGTAAGGGAGGGGATTCTGATTTGTACAAATGGTACTTCGAACTTGGAACGAGCATGAAGAAATTCACGATACTTCTTTATCTTTTGAGTTGTTCTGCCGGATCGGTCGCTCAAGATCTTTGGTCTTCATCCAGACCCAATGAAAAGAATTGGATCACTTCTTATGGATTCGTTGAGAATGATTCTGATCTAGTTCATGGCCTATTACTATTATTACTATTAGAAGTAGAAGGCGCTCTGGCTCTGGCGGGATCCTCACGGACAGAAAAAGATTGCAGTAAGTTTGATAATAATCGAGTGACATTACTTCTTCGGTCCGAACCAAGGAATCAGTTAGATATGATGCAAAAGGGATCTTGTTCTATCGTTGATCAGAGATTTCTATATGAAAAATACGAATCGGAGTTTGAAGAAGGGGCCCTCGATCCGCAACAGATAGAGGAGGATTTCTTCAATCACATAGTTTGGGCTCCTAGAATATGGAGCCCTTGTGGCAATCTATTTGATTGTATCGAAAGGGCCACTGAATTGGGATTTCCCTATTGGACTGGGTCATTTCGGGGCAAACGGATCATTTCTCATAAAGAGGATGAGCTTCAAGAGAATGATTCGGAGTTCTTGCAGAGTGGAACCATGCAGTACCAGACACGAGATAGATCTTCCAAAGAACAAGGCTTTTTTCGAACAAGCCAATTCGTTTGGGACCCTGCTGCGGATCCATTCTTTTCCCTATTCAAAGATCAGCCCTTTGTCTCTGTGTTTTCACGTCGAGAATTCTTTGCAGATGAAGAGATGTCAAAGGGGCTTATTGCTTCCCAAACAAATCCTCCTACATCTATATATAAACGTTGGTTCATCAAGAATACGCAAGAAA